TTCCTCGGAAACCCCCGCCTACATCACCATTCAATATCTCTTGACCCACTATTGGCCAAACCACCTGGGCACTAGGTCCAATGTGAGTAGGGTCGCTTAGCCATGCTTCATAATTAGAAAAGCGAGCACCATGGAAATACATGCCACTCAGCCAAAGAAAAATGATGGAAAGTTGTCCGAAATGGGCACTAAATACTCTTCGGGAAATCTCTTCCAAATCACTAGTATGGCTATCGAAATCATGAGCATCAGCATGTAGGTTCCAGATCCAAGTAGTAGTATCAGGTCCCTTAGCTATTGTTCTTGAGAAATGACCGGGTTTTGCCCATTCCTCGAAAGAAGTTTTTATGGGATCCCTATCTACCAAAATTTTGACTTCTGGTTCCGGCGAACTAATAATCATTGAGTCCTCCTCTTTCCGGGCAACACATACAAAGAGACCCGCCAATATTAAGACATAATTAGTGAACTTATGAAAGATATTTATATTGCGTTTTTTTCTGTTCTATCTCCCATCTATCTATTCTCTTTAGTTATTCACTAGAGCAATTATGATCTGAAAGTCAATCCGGGGCAAGTGTTCAGATCTATTATGACATAGCAGTGAGGTGCTCAACGGACCTCTTTAGAATCTTCTAAAACCTTTTCTGCCCTTTGAATGGAATTTAAATGGAATTTAAATGGAATTGAATTTAAATGGAATTGAATTTAAATAACTTTTTTGTGCAATTTAGTGTATTCGGATTTTAATTAGACCTAATTTCGCTTTCTGTCTTACATAGAACATATTCTAATGTATAGAAGATATTATCATGTATTCTATATCAAATCACGTGAGTAGTCATTAGCATTACTAGAGGACATACTGGTATCTCTATTTCATTTTTAAGGGTCTTTTTTTTTTTATTATTATTAGTTTGAATAGCAAAAAAGGTAATTTTTAAATGTATCCACGTATCGTTTATCTCTACGAAATACCAGACAAAAAAGAACGATTTTTTTTTAGTTTTTAGAAGGGATATAATGAAATTCTTTGATTCGTTATTCTTACGCAAATGTGTTTTATTTGACTGATGGGGACAATAAACAAAATCCAAATCAATTATTAAATTATAAAAAATTCATAAATAAATAAAATCGAAAAAAGGGATTAAAAAAAAAAAATAAACAGAGTGCTCTTATTCAAAACGTCCCGTGATCTTCAACCAATTCTGTGCTTCAATATAATTACCAGGGGTAAGGGCTATAGCTTGTTTCCAATATTCAGCAGCTTGATCAAACCAAGCCTCCGCAATTTCAGAATCTCCCTGTCGAATGGCCTGTTCTCCGCGGTCGGAATAGGTGAGTAAATTCCTTCCCTTAGAACCGTACTTGAGAGTTTCCTGCCTCATACGGCTCAGCAGTCAATTCTTTTGGTCTTTCATTTTTGAGTTAACCAAAAAGGTTTATTCTATAAGTTTCAAACTAGAATTATGATTAATAAAAAATTTCACCCCCGTCCTTTATTCTAATTCTAGTTTTATCTTTTCTCCTACCTTCAGAAGAATAAAGCATTGGCATTAACATTCTAATTTTCTGAAAGGTAACTATCTCGATTTCATATTTCCTATATCGTATACTTATATATCATATAGGAAAGTATATGATATATCAATTTCAATTTCTATAGAATCTTTGCGAAATACTTTTCTTCACAAGAAAGAAAAGACTTACTATCTTTGGGATCTGATACTACACCGCTGCTTAAATAGGGGATCGACTTTATTACATAAGTGGATTCCTACCTTTTCTATCATAATAGAAGGAAGCAGTTCTTATTGTATCGGCCAAAAACCTCGCTAATGGATCTTTACGGCGCTTCCTTTATCAATTAGATTTTTTATCCATAGAAAAGTATACGGGCGTATCCATATCTATTTCTTCATATTTCAACTTCTATGAAGTTTGTTTCTTTGCTACAGCTGATAAAAATCGTTGTTTTGGACGATATATATGTAGAAAGCCTATTTTTTTTTTTCTATAGTGGAGATAGTCGCACGTAATGACAGATCACGGCCATATTATTAAAAGCTTGGGGTAAGAACGGATTTCGTTCAAGTGCCCGAAAATAATATTCCAAAGCTTTAGTATGTTCTCCGTTACTTGTGTGGATAAGGCCTATGTTATAAAGTATATAACTTCGATCATAGGGATCAATTTCCAGTCGCATAGCCTCATAATAATTCTGTAAAGCTTCCGCATAATTTCCTTCAGATTGAGCCGACATCCGTTACGGTCGTCATTCGGTTCAAAGAATCTCCGTTCCAGAACCGTACGTGAGATTTTCATCTCATACGGCTCCTCCTTTATGTGTATAATGATAAAAATACATAGAATCAAATAAAGATAAAAGAGATTGCAGTATTCTCATTATCAACTGAGAAGGGTTAGTGTTTTTACAAAAAATCTCTAGCCAACCTTCCTGTAAAAGATCTCTTATTAACATCAAGTATGTTGGTACTAAATAAAAAATGGTAACTCCACCAATTTCTTTGTCCTCAACGCCGCTTATTTTACCAGAATTAGTCACTTCAACAGTCTTCGATGGTTATATGGGTATCCAAAATACGAACAAGATGGATGTTTGTTGTCCCAACCATTCTTATTAGTCCCGATCCCGAAAGGAAAGATATTTTTTTTTTTACAAAGTTTTCGTGTTGTTGATTTCTAAGCGTAGTGCTTCTTCCCCCACGTCGCCTATTGGTACTAGTGGATTAGGGTTGACCTAACCCGATAGGTATAGGTATAACCTTTCGCTTAATACTATAACCTAAAATTGAAGCATAAGAGGCTGCATTAATCGGGGATACACGACAGAAGGAATTAATCGTTTTATTTACAATTTACAAACTTCACCTTCAGCAAGCGTAGGTTTTTTTTTTCAATTTTTTATTTCTCTCCAAAGAATTTCTCTTAAGACGGAGATCGGTAAAAAAAAACAATAATCAAATCGCACCATCTCTGTAATAAGTGAATGCCTCTTTTTCTCCTGAAGTTGTCGGAATTATTCGTAATAAGATATTGGCTACAATTGAAAAGGTCTTATCAATAAAATTTCCATTTCTCCGAGATCTAGGCATAGGTAGCAATCTATTCTATAATTGAATTATTTATCGCGTGAGAAAAGAATCCCACAAATTGTACAATTACAATCAATATAGTAGAGTACGAAATAACGTAAAAATAGACTCATTAATCAAAATAGTTTATCCGTTTATCCTACGTCCTCGAAGGTTTTTTTGATAAAAACTTTTTCTTTCTATTTTGATAGAAAGAATTGATTGTATGCGCCTATCCAAAAAAATGGAATATGAATGACTCACTATTCACCCGGTTTCTGAGCAATAATCATTATGTAGGAGAGATGGCCGAGTGGTTCAAGGCGTAGCATTGGAACTGCTATGTAGGCTTTTTGTTTACCGAGGGTTCGAATCCCTCTCTTTCCGCACCTTTACCTAATTTATCAATGTTACTAACTGTACTGTTTGAAATAACAGTGGATACCATTATCCTAACTTCCTTGGATATCGATTGATTCTCTATTCCAAATTTCTTTCTGTAATACGGACAATACGGTAAAAAGTGGGCAAGGAGTAAAAAAGGATCTTCCTATATTCATGTCTATAATACATGAATGGGAAAAAATCCTCGGATCAAAACTCTTGTTATTTTAGTTAGGTTTAAGTCTGACGAGAATAATATTCTACAACCAGCAATTCATTTATTTTCAAACCAACCCATTTATTATCTATTATTTGATTGACTAATCCTTTATATTGGAATGGGTGAAGAGTCAAATGGTTTGGCAATTCCTCACGGGGGGCTGAATCAAGATAATTTTGAATAAGAGCTCTAGATTTTTGTTCCTCCTTCGCTGTAATAATATCTTGAGGTTTGCAGCGATAACTTGGTATATTTACTATACGACCATTAACTAAAACATGTCTGTGGTTAACTAATTGGCGAGCTTGAGGAATACTCGAAGCCATACCTAATCGGAAAAGTATGTTATCTAAACGCATTTCAAGTAATTGGAGTAAAACCTGACCGGTTGACCCTTTAGCTTTTCCGGCGATACGAACGTATTTAAGCAATTGTCGTTCTGTAGGACCATAATGAAACCGCAATTTTTGTTTTTCTTCTAAACGAATACGATATTGAGATTTTTTACTGGAGCGCGATTGGTTTCTAAGTTCGCTTCCGACTGTAGGCCTTTTTTTAGTTAGCCCTGGTAAAGTTCCCAGACGGCGTATTTTTTTGAAACGAGGCCCTCTGTAACGTGACATAAAGACTCCTTTTTTCTTTGTTAATTTAAAAAGTTCATAAATCGAAATTAAAACTAAACTAAACAAATAGGACAAATGAAACGAAATCTACTAAACGAAAGGTAAAGTATTGTACTACAAAGAAGAATTAGATGAATTCTATCAATATCTGAACCTTATTTTATTGTATATAGAAAAGAAAAAAAGGAGGTTATTTTCTTGATTTGTTCTGCAGAGATGGAACTCTCCAAATTATGTATTCCTAAAGAGAAAGACATTATCAACATTCTCAATTATGCAAAAAATCAAAACAAATAGAGAAAAGCCGGCTATCGGAATCGAACCGATGACCATCGCATTACAAATGCGATGCTCTAACCTCTGAGCTAAGCGGGCTCACATAACATAAATTGCGCATGCATAGGAATTTTAGAAACTACCGGCATCTTAGTTATTCGCTGTTTATTATTATACCTATTCATAACATAATAAAAGAATTAATATGAATATAGAAAAAGATATAGAATCTCAAATATAAAATATTTCTTTGATATTCTAGGACATAACATAAAGAACATAAAAAAATTGGAAGATAACGATTCGATTATTAGATTAAAAGTTAATAGAATAGATTGAATGGATTTTAATTGATTTCTCAAACAAAATATATGTTTTTGAATAAATTTACCAATAAAACAATATTCTTAATAATAGAATATTCTATTATTAAGAATAGAATAATAATAGAATTACTAAAATATATTCTATTAAATTACTAAAATATATTCTATTATTATTATTAATAGAATTACAAATTACAATAGAATTACAATAGAATTACTAATTCTAATAACTTATAAAATAAGATTTAGAATAAATAGAATATTAATAAAAAAAATAAAAAAAAAATAATAATAATTCATAAAAAAATTCCATTATTTTTATTTATATTTTATTTATAAGGTCGAGACAAAAAAGAATCGATCGTTCGAGTATTTCAAATCGCATAAAAAACGATACAGGGGTATATAAAATAGATATATATATGTGGTATATAGATATGTATATTGAATTGCGAATACAGAAATAATAGAATCATTTTGGATTCGACAAAAAAATATGGGTATCCGGTATAGATAAAAGAGAATAAATCAAATAGGGAAAAAACATTTTTCAATTCTAGGAATTGGTATCTAATGAATTCAACAGTTCCGGTTCTCATAAGTTCCATTTAAATGAGAAAAGCATCCTAATCTATCTCAAAGAAAAAAGGAGGGGATATGGCGAAATTGGTAGACGCTACGGACTTAATTGGATTGAGCCTTGGTATGGAAACTTATCAAGTGATAACTTTCAAATTCAGAGAAACCCCGGAATTAACAATGGGCAATCCTGAGCCAAATCCCGTTTTCCAAAAATAAAGAAAAGTTCAGAAAGGGAGAATAATAAATAAATAAAAGGGATAGGTGCAGAGACTCAATGGAAGCTGTTCTAATAGATGGAGTTGGTGACATCTCCTTTCGCATTAGGAAAGGGATAGGGACCCTTCCCTCGAAATTCCAGAAAGGATGAAGGATAACCATATATATATATACATATATGTACTGAAATAGTATTTCAGTTGATTAATGAAGACTGAAGATCTCTATTCTCTATTTGTGAATATTTATATCCCAAATGAAAGGTGTGAATCAAATCATTTACAAGTTGAAGAAAGGATTGAATATTCATTGATCAAATCATTCATTCCATCATAGTCTGATAGATCTTTTGAAGAACTGATTATGATTAATCAGACGAGAATAAAGATAGAGTCCCATTCTACATGTCAATAACGACAACAATGAAATTGATAGTAAAAGGAAAATCCGTCGACTTTAGAAATCGTGAGGGTTCAAGTCCCTCTATCCCCAAAAGGCTCGTTTAACTCTCTAGTTATTTATCCGATATCCTCTTTTCAAAATTCGTTATGTATCTTATTCAGTCTATTCTTTCACAAAAGGATCTGAGTGGAGTTTTTCTTTTTCCTATCACAATCACAAGTCTTGGAATATTTGGAATATGTAATTGAATAGAATATATATGGAATATATATATTCCATATAATATATTAGTATTACACGTACAATTTTTTTATTTTATATGATAAACGTACAACATCTTTTTTTTGAGCAAGAAATCCTCATAGAATTCTTACTCATAGAATTCTTATCTTAATAGTACATAATGATTACGACTACTCAAACTTAAAAAAAAAAAAGTCTTTTTTAGTTGACATATACTCAAGTGATCTCCTAAAATGGGGATGATGCGTCAAGAATTGTCGGGATAGCTCAGCTGGTAGAGCAGAGGACTGAAAATCCTCGTGTCACCAGTTCAAATCTGGTTCCTGGCACATGATTCATTTGGATGAGTATCTATTCCAAAAATTCATTAAAATAAATATGGGGAATAGATACCTATTTATTGACGCTCTATATCATCATACATATTTATCGATCTAGGTGTCTGGAGATCTACTTTACTTTAGATGGGTAAAAAATACTAGATCAATAAAGAATAGATGTATGTTCTAGATATATTCTATGTTAGGTTTATTCTTTATTCTATAGTATATTAATGAAGTAATTCTATAGTATATTAATGAAGTATGAATTAAGTATGTAAGTATGTAAAAAATGAATTATTCCATTTTGTTTCCTTTTTTTTATTTCTGCGTTCAAAAAAAATGGTAATACCGCAATAAATAATATTCGAACGGTTTAGTCGGTTAAAAGACAAAAAAGTCTAGTCTAGGGAAGTTCAGGGGTGGGAATAGGAAAAGTTCATCTCAGATAGATTACAAATAGAATCCGACCCTTTTCTTTGTATTCGATTCTCTTTGATATTTCTATTTTCTTCACCTCCTTTAATGTTACTTTAATGTTACTCTGTAACTTTTTTTAGCGGCCATATAATTGATGTTGATGTGCACATTACATAATTCATGATGCAGAATTTTTTCAGTTCATCCCAATGGCTCGGCTCATTCGAAATAAGTATCGTTCCCATTTTAGAATATCCATAAGTGCCTACCTTAAATTTGTTATCCCATCCATAATAATAAATATATGAATGAGACCTCCATTATTCTGTCTGATTTGTAAGAGAATGTACAGATATTGCTTAACTATCTGGGGTTATAGAAATGCGTATT